CTATAACTAGAACACTGAATATGTATGTCGACCCATATCAATTAATTTGTAGAATATAATATATACTCATACAAATTACTCATGTGCCAGGAACCAGATTTGAACTGGTGACACGAGGATTTTCAGTCCTCTGCTCTACCAGCTGAGCTATCCCGACCATTCACGACACACCATCCTCATTTTATTTTAATGTAGGACTTGGGTCTATGTCAATTAAAAAAATGAAAAGATATTAAAAAGTAATATCCAAGCCCTGGTAGAATTTCTTGTATCTTCAAAAAGAAAACTTTGTAAGTTTCAATACAGTACAAATAATACGAATAATGATATAGATTGTTAATTATTTAAATTGAATACATTATTCAATTCAAAGATGCTCATTGATGCTCATTTGCATTGGTACACATATCATATATATCACATACAAGGTTTATGATGTGATAAGAAAAAAGTTTCTGCTCAGATTGGTTTGTGAATATAGTAGAGTGAGAATGACTGAAAACTATAAGCAATTTTGAGTCACTAACAAAATGAGAAGATAAAAAATTAGGGAGGCAGCCAGGTCTTTTTGGGGATAGAGGGACTTGAACCCTCACGATTTCTAAAGTCGACGGATTTTCCTCTTACTATAAATTTCTTTGTTGTCGATATTGACATGTAAAATGGGACTCTATCTTTATTCTTATCCGATTAAAAAATCCTAAAAAAAAAAATTATCGGACTATTATGGAGTGAATGTTTTGATCAATGAATATTTCATTCTTTGTTTCACTTTTTATTTTGAATCGATTCAAAATAAATTCTTTTTTTTTTTTTTATCATATATACATATATATATAGATATAAAAAAATTATAGAACCGGTTGGAGTCGTCATTAATCATTTTTAATCATTTGGCGACAGTATTTCAGTAAGTATACATCAGTAGGTACACATATGTATATAGGTTTATCTTTCATCTTTTCGGAAGTTTCGATGGAAGGATTCCTTTACTAACACAATGCAGCCAACTCCATTTGTTAGAACAGCTTCCATTGAGTCTCTGCACCTATCCTTTATTTATTCTCGCTTTCTGAAACCCTTGTTTGTTTTCAGAAAACGGGATTTGGCTCAGGATTGCCCATTTTTAATTCCAGGGTTTCTCTGAATTTGAAAGTTATCACTTGGTAGGTTTCCATACCAAGGCTCAATCCAATTAAGTCCGTAGCGTCTACCAATTTCGCCATATCCCCTTTTTTTGTGATGTAATTAGGATCACACACATCATGATGCCGTTTACCTTTTTTGTTCATTTCCATTTCTATTATATTATGCTAGAACCGTTGAATTGATTAGATATCGATTCCTGTATTGAAAAGTGTTTTCTCCTATTTTATTTCGTATCTATTTTCTTTCATTTTTATTGGAGACCATAGTTAGTCCAACCACAAATTCAATATTCAATATATATACCGCATAACATATATCTATTATAAATTATAATATATATATTATATATATATACATGTCCCTATTTCTATCATTTTCTATCATTTTTAGTGTGCAATTTTGAATACTTGAACGGTCGATTCTTTTTTTTTTTTCGTCTTAGGTTTCCCCTTTCCGAATGAAACCCTAGGAATGTTTCATTATGGTCTGGATTGCACTTTTCTCTTTGTATCTATCCCCGCAGATCATAACAAAAAATGACAACGACAAAGGGCAATTTAGTATTATAAATTTCAAATTAATTATAAAAATTAATTATAAATCTAAAAAAATATATAGAAATATAAATTTATGTACTAAAAATTTATATTTAATTTCTATTTATTTATTATAGTAAAATTCTATAGATTATATAGTAAAATAGCAAAAAACAATATTAAATATTGAATAGGAAAAAATCCTAATCTCTAATTTTAAAAATTAAGATATTTATTATTGATAAACATATATTTGAGAAATAGATCTAAATTAATATATAAAAATGAAATCTTTTTGAAAATAAAATTAGATTTTCCATTTTTATTTGTTTCTATAGTTGAATTTTTCTACATTTATATCTATATCATATTTATTATGAAATAACTAAGAATAAACAGTTAAGATCTCAATAGCAGTAGTTTACTAAATTAGTATACGTGTACAATTTATGTTACGTGAGCCCGCTTAGCTCAGAGGTTAGAGCATCGCATTTGTAATGCGATGGTCATCGGTTCGATTCCGATAGCCGGCTTTTCTCCATTTTTTTTTTTTTTTATTTCGAATTATTTTTCTTTATTTATTTATATCTTTATTTATATATATATAATACAAATATAATACAATTATATATACAATTAAGGCCCTACTATTGAATTCCTCTAATTATTCTTTGTAATACTTCAGTAAATTTTGCTTCATTTATCATATTTTAGTTTAGTTTTAATTTTGGTTTATTAAATTTCATAAAAAAAAAAGGAGTCTTTATGTCGCGTTACAGAGGACCTCGTTTCAAAAAAATCCGCCGTCTGGGGGC